CTTTTTTGTTTTTTCATAATATGAAATTATGTATCGAAATAGTAGTATGAAACAAAGGTTATTTCCGATTTGATCTTATGCGTCGGAAGTCTGTTTCAGCGTCACAAACCATTTTTCTTACACACCAGAAGTGCCTTTCTGATATTAATGTTATAAAAAAGAAAAAAATTTTTCCTTATTTGATCAGGTCAAAAAACCTTGGGATTGCTAAAATAAAGACGAGATAAATAAGAAATATATAAAGCAACAGAACCATCATAGTATTTTTGATTTCTACGAAAGAAAGGGCGGTAAATGGATCATTCAACGATCTGGATCGGATGGATTCTATTTGTTTCTGGTACCTTTGTCCCTTTCTTTGGCGGACGGAAGGGAGAGGTCAATTCCATTGCAGAGCCGTATGCAATGTACAAAAGATGCCTGTACGGTTGTTCAATTCTATCTTTTTCTTATTGTTATTTTTATTCCTTCCCTTCGACCAATCGTGTGAGATAGAGGAGCCGCTCATGATGGATGTTATATAATCAGGGTTATGATTCACCAACCTGCTAGTTCTTTTTATGAGGCACAAGCAGGGGAATTCATCCTGGAAGCAGAAGAACTACTGAAACTTCGCGAAACCCTCACAAGGGTTTATGTACAAAGAACGGGCAACCCCTTATGGGTTGTATCCGAAGACATGGAAAGGGATGTTTTTATGTCAGCAACAGAAGCCCAAGCTTATGGCATTATTGATCTTGTAGCGGTCGAAAATGCTGGGGATCCCGTGTAAATCCATGATTCCATTTCAAACCGTAATTTGAATTTTCCGTGATTTGATATTGAATATTTTTATTTTACCCAAGTAAAATATTCATTCAATTGAAGGGAAAAAATTCATAATCATCAGGTTAAGATCGATCTAAACCAGCCCATTATAATCCCATCATCGTATATATATATACGATTCAACATGCCAACTATTAAACAACTTATTAGAAACGCAAGACAGCCGATCAGAAATGTCACGAAATCTCCCGCTCTTCGAGGATGCCCTCAGCGTCGAGGAACATGTACTAGGGTGTATGTGCGACTCGTTTAGATCATGAGCTCGAACAAATGAGACAATTGTTCCAATATCAATGACTAGTACAAATGAATAGATAGAATAGAATGGAAAAATACTGTTTACTATCTAAACTAAAAATAAAGATGTATCATATACCTCTATTGATTGTGTATGAATTTTATGGTTTCTGTTGGTGCAAATCCAATCACCTCAATTTGAGATGAAAATCAATTCTCCATTGGTAGCAAAAGGTTATCCATTAAGCGGGAAACAATACTTAACTTAAAAAGCAAAACAATTATGCTCCTATTCTTGAAATAACGGACTAACAGGGTCAGCTACCTAGCCAACTTTCATAATTAAATGCCGTCACTGTATGGATAGCTCTCATTGTGAAAAGACCTATTACTGTATAATTCATGGGTAGAGCCAAAAAGTGCGAACTGTACAAGTTACCAAAACATTGATTAAATGGAATGGGAGAAAGAGCTCCGGTGTATAGAGAGGACCTCACCGTTTAAGAAGTAACCATAGAAACGAAGGAATCCACTATTTATTTTTATTTTATTTTAAATAATTTATAAATACAAATTAATTTAATTTTACAAATTTTTTTATTATTGATTGGTCGAATTTCTTATTTCCACAAACAAAATATCTGACTAAAAGAAATAAAATAAAAAATTGTGGTTGGGAAGGTTATAGTAGCAAAAGCCATTGGAATTTATATTTTATATATCGGAATAATCCGTTTTGTTATTAATTGAACTGGGGAAAAAGAATGACTGAACGAACAGAAATCAATTAGTTATTCATCAAAGTTTAATTTGATTAAATGACCAGAGTTAGACGAGGATATACAGCTCGGAGACGCCGAACAAAAATTCGTTTATTTGCATCAAGCTTTCGAGGGGCTCATTCAAGACTTACTCGAACTATTACTCAACAGAAAATGAGAGCTTTGGTTTCCGCTTATAGAGATAGAGGTAGGCAAAAGAGAGATTTTCGTCGTTTGTGGATCACTCGGATAAATGCAGTAACTCGTGAGAATGAGGTTTCCTATAGTTATAGTAGATTGATACATAATCTGTACAAGAGGCAATTGCTTCTTAATCGTAAAATACCTGCGCAAATAGCTATATCAAATAAGAATTGTCTTTGCATCATTTCCAAAAAGATTATCAAATAAAAGAGATTATAAAATTATATACAGGAATGGTTGAAACAAAATTCCCCGGAGAATAAACTCCGGGAAGATAGAATAAAAATAAATTAAGATAAGTAGTATGAATGAACGAACATGTTTCAACAATAAAAAAGGATTTATTCTTCCCCATTTTTTTATTACAACACAATAATGAAATACGGATTCTAGTCTTTTTCAAAAACTTCAATGTTGAGTTCAGATTGAAGTTTTGAGCCAATTGAAGAGTATAGTATGCCTATTTATTT